CCATAATGGTACGGAATAATAGTCTCGTTGGAATAGGAACACCAATCACTTTAAATATAAGAAGTCGAGTAGGTGGATTGGTCCGATTAGAAAAGAAAAAAAAAAAAATGGAATTAAAAATCTTTTCTGGAAATATCCATTTTCCCGGAGAGATGGATAAGATATCCCGACACAGTGCCATCTTGATACCACCCGGAACGGTAAAAAAAAAATGGAAGGAATCAAAAAAAATGAACAATTGGACCTATGTCCAATGGATCGCAACTACCAAGAAAAAGTATTTTGTTTTGGTTCGACCTGTAATTCTATATGAAATACCGGACAGTATCCATTTTGTAAAACTTTTTCCCCAAGATCTGTTCCAGGAAAGGGATAATCTGGAACTTAAAGTTCTCAATTATATTCTTTATGGAAATGGAAAATCTATTCGGGGAATTTCCGACACAAGGATTCAATTAGTTCGGACTTGTTTAGTCTTGAATTGGGATCAAGACAAAAAAAGTTCTTCTATTGAGGAGGCCCTCGCTTCCTTTGTTGAAGTAAGTACAAATGGTTTGATTGAGTATTTCCTAAGAATTGACTTAGTGAAATCTCATACTTCATATATCAGAAAAAGGAATGACTCATCTGGTTTAGGATGTATCTCAGATAATGAATCGGATCGGATCAATATCAATCCATTTTTATCTATTCATTCCAAGGCAAAAATTCAACAATCACGTAGCCAAAATCAAGGAACTATTCGTATGTTGTTGAATAGAAATAAGGAATGCCGATCTTTGATAATTTTGTCATCATCTAATTGTTTTCAAATGAGACCATTCAACAACGTAAAATATCACAATGGGATAAGAAAAGGAATTAATAAATTTAAAAAAGATTCTATAATTCCAATTAAGAATTCGTTAGGCCCTTTAGGAATAGCCCTTCAAATTGCAAATTTTTATTCATTTTACCGTTCAATAACTCATAATCAGATCTCAATAACTAAAAATTTGCAACTTGACAAATTCAAGGAAACTTTTCAAGTAATTAAATATTATTTAATGGACGAAAATGAGAAAATTTTGAAACCCGATCTATACAGTAACATCGTTTTAAATCCATTCCATTTGAATTGGTATTTTCTCCATCATAATTATTGTGAAAAAACGTTTACAATAATAAGTCTTGGACAATTTATTTGTGAAAATATATGCATAGCTCAAACGAAAAATGGACCACACCTAAAACTAAAATCGGGTCAAGTTCTAACTGTTCAAATGGATTCTGTAATAATAAGATCGGCTAACCCTTATTTGGCAACTCCAGGAGCAACCATTCATGGCCATTATGGAGAAATCCTTTATGAAGGAGATATATTCGTTACATTTATATATGAAAAATCGAGATCAGGTGATATAACACAAGGTCTTCCAAAAGTGGAACAGATATTAGAAATACGTTCGATTGATTCAATATCGATGAATCTAGAAAAAAGAATTGATGCTTGGAACGAGTGTATAACAAGAATTCTCGGCATTCCTTGGGGATTCTTGATTGGTGCTGAGCTAACTATCGCGCAAAGTCGTATTTCTTTGGTTAATAAAATCCAAAAGGTTTATCGATCCCAGGGAGTACACATCCATAATAGACATATAGAAATTATTGTGCGTCAAATAACATCCAAAGTCTTGGTTTCAGAAGATGGAATGTCTAATGTATTTTTACCTGGCGAACTAATTGGATTATTGCGAGCCGAACGAACGGGGCGTGCCTTGGAAGAAGCGATTTGTTACCGAGCTTTATTATTGGGAATAACAAAAACATCTCTGAATACTCAAAGTTTCATATCCGAAGCGAGTTTTCAAGAAACCGCTAGAGTTTTAGCAAAAGCCGCTCTTCGGGGTCGTATCGATTGGTTGAAAGGTCTTAAAGAGAATGTTGTTTTAGGGGGAATGATACCCGTTGGTACCGGATTCAAAAGAATAATGCACCGTTCGCGGTCAAGGCAACATAACAAGATTACCTTGGAAAAAAAAAAGAATTTGTTCGAAGTAGAAATTAGAAATCTTTTGTTCCATCACAAAAAAATTCTTTGATTTTTTTCATTTCAAAGAATTTATGTGATACATTAGAAATCTAGGATTTAATTCTTCCTAAAAGCAGATTAGATTCATCCCTTTAAATGCAGTCATTTGATTTGGTAATAAAGTAAGTATAATAAATAAGAAAATCATAATAAATAGAAAAAAATGAATGGGCTGATTATGTATTAATGGCCAATCTTGAATAAAAGAGAAGGTTCCGTCGGAACAATTATTTATTTCTATTTCAGGATACCTGGTTTCTTTTTTTTTTCAATCTTTTTTTTTAAAAAAAAAAGTGTGGGGATAAATGACAAAAAGATATTGGAACATAACTTTTGAAGAGATGATGGAAGCAGGAGTTCATTTTGGCCATGATACTAGGAAATGGAATCCTCGAATGGCACCTTATATATCCGCAAAGCGTAAAGGTATTCATATTACAAATCTTACTCGAACTGCTCGTTTTTTATCAGAAGCTTGTGATTTGGTTTTTGATGCAGCAAGCAGAGGAAAACAATTCTTAATTGTTGGTACCAAAAAAAAAGCAGCCGATTCAGTAACACGGGCTGCAATAAGAGCTCGATGTCATTATGTTAATAAAAAATGGCTCGGTGGTATGTTAACGAATTGGTATACTACCGAAACGAGACTTCGTAAGTTCAGGGACTTGAGAACGGAGCAAAAGACGGGGAAACTCAACTGTCTTCCAAAAAGAGATGCCGCTATGTTGAAGAGACAATTATCTCATTTGGAAACATATCTGGGCGGCATAAAATATATGACGGGGTTACCCGATATTGTAATAATCGTTGATCAGCAAGAAGAATATACGGCTCTTCGAGAATGTATCACTTTGGGAATTCCAACGATTTGTTTAATCGATACAAATTGTGACCCAGATCTCGCAGATATTTCCATTCCAGCTAATGATGATGCTATAGCTTCAATCCGATTCATTCTTAACAAATTGGTATTTGCAATTTGTGAGGGTCGTTCTAGCTATATACAAAATTATTGATTAATAATAAGATAAAGAAATTTTTAGATTTTTTTGGGGGGGATTCATAGATTTATGTAATCGGTTATTATACCATTACAAAATTGTGCAAAAAGAAAAAAAAAAGATAAAAAGAACAAACATAAATCTTATGTGATGAGTAGGTATTCAAAATAGAAAATGAAAGTAAAAAAGGAAATGGTTGAATCAAAATAATTCCCTTTCAAGTTATATTTTTTTATTTTAGAGGGCAGGGCAATATGAATGTTCTATTATGTTCCATGAACACATTAAACAGATTATACGATATATCTGCTGTGGAAGTAGGTCAACATTTCTATTGGCAAATAGGGGATTTTCAAGTGCATGCTCAAGTACTTATTACCTCTTGGGTTGTAATTGCTATCTTATTAGTTTCAACCATTCTAGTTGTTCGAAATCCGCAAACTATTCCTACTTCCGGTCAGAATTTCTTTGAATATGTCCTTGAATTCATTCGAGACGTGAGTAAAACTCAGATTGGAGAAGAATATGGTCCGTGGGTTCCATTTATTGGAACTCTGTTTCTATTTATTTTTGTTTCGAATTGGTCAGGGGCCCTTTTGCCTTGGAAAATTATAAAGTTACCTCATGGAGAATTAGCTGCACCCACAAATGATATAAATACTACTGTTGCATTAGCTTTACTTACGTCAGTAGCATATTTCTATGCGGGTATTTCAAAAAAAGGATTGGCTTATTTTGGTAAATATATCCAACCAACTCCAATCCTTTTACCGATTAACATCTTAGAAGATTTCACAAAACCCTTATCGCTTAGTTTTCGACTTTTCGGAAATATATTAGCTGATGAATTAGTAGTTGTTGTTCTTGTTTCGTTAGTACCTTTAGTAGTTCCTATACCTGTTATGTTCCTTGGATTATTTACAAGCGGTATTCAAGCTCTTATTTTTGCTACTTTAGCTGCGGCTTATATAGGTGAATCCATGGAAGGACATCATTGACTAGTTATCGAAATAGTCTTTTTTTTTAGTTTAGCCCTTCACAAAGTATGTGCGGCTCACGATAATCTACTTAAGGAACATCAATAAAAAAAAAGAAAGAAATTTTGAAAATTTTAAATAAGAATCAAAAGGATTATCCACAACCCCCCAAAAAAAGATGCAATAAGGATAAGGTATAAATAAAATAAGTATATGATTTAGTGTAATATAATAATAAAATTTAAAAAATTACCAGGGAATTGTAAAAAAAAAATAGGGTAGGGTGAGGGGGTCGAACTAGGTGTATATATAATCTAATCGCTATAAGACAACTCTTTCTTTTTTGGAGGTTTCAAAGAATGATTCTTGAATCCGATTGAATCTAAGACACAACTAATTGGTTTACGGTATGGAAGAAACACATGTATATGTCATATTAGATATTCACTAGTTATATATGACTATATATCTAAATTTGTCCTGCGACTACTCTAAATTTAGATGGAATTCAAAAAACAAAGCCCTTCCTTTTCATCTCTTTCATCTGTTGTAATTGTGAATTGAATTATGGAATGACTAAAAAAAGGAAATAAAGAAAAAGAAAGAACGAAGAATTTAAATAAAGGTTCGAAAATTTAAGATAAGAACAAAAATGGTATGTATTTACAAAAAACTACATGGGTAGAAACGAAAAGAAAAATCGAAGTAATTCAGTTTGAATTTTTGAATTACACTTCGACTAGATAAAGATAAATAGGAAGAATGAAATAAGAAATTCATAATTTCTTGGTTGATTATATTATTAACTATTTTTTTTTTCTTTATTTTATTTGGAATAGGAGAAACTTATCATGAATCCAATTATTTCTGCTGCTTCTGTTATTGCTGCTGGGTTGGCCGTCGGGCTTGCTTCTATTGGACCTGGGATTGGTCAAGGCACAGCTGCAGGGCAAGCTGTAGAAGGGATTGCGAGACAACCGGAAGCAGAGGACAAAATACGGGGTACTTTATTACTTAGTCTGGCTTTTATGGAAGCTTTAACTATTTATGGGCTGGTTGTAGCATTAGCGCTTTTATTTGCGAATCCTTTTGTTTAATCTTTTTTAAAAAATAGAAAAATAAAAATACATATTCTTTGGACTTTCTTTGCTGCTCTTGCTTTTTTTTTTGAAATTATATTAAGATTTCACTCCTACAATTTTTTCTTCATTCGGACAAGAACACGGGGGGAGGACAGATTTATGGGGTGAGGGATTAACATACTGATTCGCCTTCTTCCTTCCCTTTTTTAGTCCAATGAACCTTCCCCCCTTTTTTTTTATTTAGAAAGTTTTTAGAAAGTGTTGAAAACTACTAGAAATTTTGCAATTGACATAAGAACTAGTATCTAATTCTAATAAGTATCATTCTTATGGGGAATCTTTCAATTGACTAACCAATTCAAAATATAGAATATATTTTTTAATAAATATATTCTATATTCTCTAATATTATAATTATAGAATCTTCTTATAAAATTATATTAATATTCTTAAATTATATTAATATTCTTACTAATAATTAATATTAATTATTAGTAAGAAATGGAAATTCTATTATTTATTTTTATATAATAATTTATTAATATAATAAATTATTATATAAAAATAAATATAAATAAATATAATACTATTAAATTAAATATCATATAAAAAAAACGAATAAAAAATCGAAAAATAGGAATCGTAGAAAGAAAATTAGTCTATCCATAAGAGGAGATGCGATCATATGAAAAATATAACCGATTCTTTTCTTTGCTTGAGTTACTGGCCATCCGCCGGAAGTTTCGGGTTTGATACCGATATTTTAGCAACAAATCTAATAAATCTAAGTGTAGTGCTAGGTGTATTGATTTTTTTTGGAAAGGGAGTGTGTGCGAGTTGTTTATTTCAAAGAATAGATTGGATCCAACCAACTGCACTTTTTTCGTTATAACTAGGAAAATGTGCATGATCCCGCGAATGACTTCTTAATAAATTAAGAAAAAAATAGTTAAGAACCATAGCATTTCGTGATTCATTGGTAAATCTACTTTGATTCTCTATCAACCAAGAATTTTGGAACATTACCATGGTTAAAGCTAACTAGTTTGAAGTTTAGACGCAGTGTAGTACTCTTTCTACCACTATGTTAATACGGAAATGGTTTCAAAAAATGCAATTTTTTTCGATATAGAACACTCATGTCGATAAAATGGCTTGAATTCTCTTTACGATGAAAAATTGGTTAACACCTCCTTTTATACAATGCGGAATCGATGACCTACGTATAAATTAATCAGAATTCTTTGGACTTGAAGAAAAAAAAACAACTTTGCTGACAATTATTTGTTTGGTCAGAAGAGTCCTCCAAATATTTTGGTCTTGTATTGGTAATCATTTTCAAGATTTTTAGAACTAGAAATAGAGAAAAGAGGATAGGCTCATTCCATAATAAAGATAGGTAAATTTCCTATAAGGAATTGAGTGTGAGAGCCAAATGAATTGAAAGATTCATGTTTGGTTCGGGAAGAGATCATAGACATTTTGAAATGAATGGAAAGAGAATCTACTTTCATTAAGTGATTTATTAGATAATCGAAAACAGAGAATCTTGAGAACTATTCGAAATTCAGAAGAACTGCGGGAAGGAGCCGTTGAACAGCTGGAAAAAGCCCGGGCCCGCTTAAGGAAAGTAGAAACGGAAGCAGATCGGTTTCGAGTGAATGGTTATTCTGAGATAGAACGAGAAAAATTGAATTTAATTAATTCAATTTATACAACTTTGGAACAATTAGAAAATTACAAAAATGAAACCATTCAGTTTGAACAACAAAGGGCGATTCATCAAGTCCAACAGCGGGTGTTACAACAAGCCTTACAGGGAGCTCTGGGAACTCTGAATAATTGCTTAAACAACGAGTTACATTTACGTACCATCGGTGCTAATATTGGTATGTTTGGGGCGATGAAAGAAAAAAATAACTGATTAGTCGTTCTACTATAATATAGAGTATAGGCATTATCTTTTTTTCTTCTAAAAAGAATCAAATTAAGAAATATTCATGGTAACCATTCGTGCAGATGAAATTAGTAAAATAATCCGTGAACGTATTGAGCAATATAACACCGAAGTAAAAATTGTAAATACGGGTACCGTACTTCAAGTAGGCGATGGCATTGCTCGTATTTATGGTCTTGATGAAGTAATGGCAGGTGAATTAGTAGAATTTGAAGAGGGTACTATAGGCATTGCTTTGAATTTGGAATCAAAAAATGTTGGTGTTGTTTTAATGGGTGATGGTTTGATGATACAAGAGGGAAGTTCGGTAAAAGCAACAGGAAGAATTGCTCAGATACCAGTAAGTGAGGCTTATTTGGGTCGTGTTATAAATGCCCTGGCTAAACCTATTGACGGTCGAGGAGAAATTTCA